CAGAATCACGCTCTGTAGGATTTGAACCTACGACATCGGGTTTTGGAGACCCACGTTCTACCGAACTGAACTAAGAGCGCTTTATTATGATGGGAGATACGGATGTCAAGAAAAGGATTCTTTTTGTACCCCCAATACATCTTGTATGTATAGTATCATAAAATGGTAGATTGTGTCCAATTTTAATCGATCTCAATTGACCCCTCGTTACTGTCCATAGGAGAAGTGATAAGTAGGGATGACAGGATTTGAACCCGTGACATTTTGTACCCAAAACAAACGCGCTACCAAGCTGCGCTACATCCCTTTCATTTGTTGTACAGTGCCATTGTAGGGAATCCATGTTTTGTTTTCCACATCCTAATTTCCTCTATCTAAATAGAATTTCTTTTGCCATTTCTTCTTTTTGGTTTTTTGGTTTCATTCTCATAAAGAATTATATACATACCTAACGTATAAACGTATAAAGGAATGAATATTTATCAGTAGTGCTCAGGAAGGAGGGTTCATCTTTTTCTGTTTTAGGGACAGGTAGATTTCATCTACCGGATCGTTGTATATATCCATTTTGGTTAGAGATTCCCCGTACAAATGATCTTTAACTACATATGCATCTGATCATATATGTATTACAATATACAATAAAGTCAATAAAGTTAAAGAAAAAGAAGGAGGATTTTCAATGCGAGATATAAAAACATATCTCTCCACGGCACCTGTGCTAACTACTCTATGGTTCGGGTCTTTGGCGGGTCTATTGATAGAGATCAATCGTTTATTCCCAGATGCGTTGACATTCCCCTTTTTTTCATTCTAGTTATTGACATGGGAAGGGATCAAGAAGATTAGAGATACAATAAATTCTCTGCGACTAACCCCCCCCTTTTTTCAGTTCTTTAGGATAGGAAAGAAAGAGTAAAGAATAAAAGTGGATTGAATCTCATTGAAACTCGGGTTCGGGTTAATATAGGGAGAACAGAAAAGGAAATGTGGGTCGAGGGCAGGCTGTTCAAGATCATACAAGATACTAAATAAAATACTGGGATTGGGAATAATTGATAGTTAGAAATATTTGTATTACTTAATAATTTGATTACTCTATTGATTGCAACGAAATCTTTCATAATTGAATTGGATTTCGAGTTAGCAACTTCTCGTCTATTTATTTTTCATTCCTTTCTTCTTCGCTTCGGTTCGAATCGAAAATAGAAGAATTGAGTGAATTCAAAATCCAAAGGAGGTTCATGGCTAAGGGTAAAGATGTCAGAGTAGTAGTTATTTTGGAATGTACCAGTTGTGTCCGAAATGGTTTGAATAAAGAATCGCGGGGCATTTCCAGATATATTACTCAAAAGAATCGACACAATACACCTAGTCAATTGGACTTGAAAAAATTCTGCCCTTATTGTTACAAACATACGATTCATGGGGAGATAAAGAAATAAATCGAACGGAACGCGTGTGCCACTCTTCCAAGGAAGAGGAATAAATTACATATACATATATAATATATACAAATCCAGTCCTATTTTGGTCGGATCCGAAATGAATGAAGAAATAGGATTTTAGAAATCAGAAATAAACCATGGATAAATCCAAGCGGCCCTTTCATAAATCCAAGCGATCTTTTCATAGGCGTTTGCCCCCAATTGGATCGGGGGATCGAATTGATTATAGAAACATGAGTTTAATTAATCAATTTATTAGTGAACAAGGAAAAATATTATCTAGACGAGTGAATAGATTAACCTTGAAACAACAACGATTAATTACTATTGCTATAAAACAAGCTCGTATTTTATCTTCGTTACCTTTTCTTAATAATGAGAAACAATTTGAGAGAACCGGGTCGATCCCTAGAACTACTGGTCCTAGAACCAGAAATAAATAAGCCTATTCCTCAATCGAATCAAAACTCTAATTCGAACTCAGATTGAAGTTTTGTTCGAAAAAGCCGAGAGATTGTCGCGCCGTAATGTAATAATAAAAAAAAGAATGGGGGAAGAATAAATCTTTTTTTTTTTTATTGAAACGTGTTCGTTCATTCCTACTACTTATCTTATCATACGAATTTCTACTATACCCTCCCGGAGTTCATTCTCCGGGGAACTCCGTTTAAAGTATTCCAGTGAATTCCTTCCAATCTCCTTATTTGATGATCGCATTGGAAATCGTGTCAAGACAATTCCTATTTGATATGGCTATTTGTGCAGGTATTTTACGATTAAGAAGCAACTGCCTCTTGTACAGATCAAGTATTAATCGACTATAACTATGGGATCCCCTATTCTCACGAGTTACTGCATTTATCCGAGTGATCCACAAACGACGAAAACTTCTCTTTCGCCTGCCTCTATCCCGATGAGTGGAAACCAAAGCTCTCATTTTCTGTTGAGTAGTAGTTCGAGTAAGTCTTGAATGAGCCCCTCGAAAGGTTGCTGCAAATAAACGAATTTTTGTTCTACGTCTCCGAGCTATATATCTTCGTCTAACTCTGGTCATTGAATCAAAAGAAACTTGGATGAATAACTAATTGATTTCTTTTCTTTCAGTCATTCTTTTCCCCTCTCCTGGTTTATTAATAACAAAACGGATTCTTCCGATGTATAAAATTAAAATACAAATTCCAATGGCTTTTGCTACTATAACCTTCCCAACCACGATTTTTTTATTTCTTCCAGGCATTTCACCTCAAAAAAAAAAAAAAGAAATTGTACCGATATTAGGTATAAAATAAATCGTAAATGGACAAATAGTGGCTTCCATCGTTTCTATGGTTACTTCTTAAACGGCGAGGTCCTCTCTATACACCGGAGCCCCTTTCCTCATTTAATCAATGTTATTGGTAACTTGTACAGTTCACGCTCTTTGGCTCTACCGATGAATTATCGAGTAATAGGTCTTTTTTCAATGGGATCTATCCATACAGTGACGGCATTTAATTATGAAGGTTGAATAGGTAGCTGACCCTGTTAGTCCGTTCTTGCAAGAGTAGGAGCATAATCTTTCTGCTTCTTAAATATCATTCCCCCGCTTAATGGATAACCATTTGCTACCAATGGGAATTGCTTTTCATCTCAAATCGAGGTGATTGGATTTGCACCAATGGAAACCATAAATTCCATGCAAATAGAGGTATACGAGAGATCTTTATTTTTCGATAGTGAATGGAGTTCTTCCATTCTATTCATTGGTACGAGTCATTGATACTGTAAAAATCGTCTCATTTGTTCTAGCTCATGATCTGAACGAGTCGCACATACACCCTAGTACATGTTCCTCGACGCTGAGGACATCCTCGAAGAGCGGGGGATTTCGTGACATTTCTGATTGGCTGTCTTGTGTTTCTAATAAGTTGTTTAATAGTTGGCATGCTGAATCATATACAGAATGGGCTGGTTTAGATCGATCCTAACCGGATGATTATGAATTACTTCCATTTCATATTTTACCCAGGTAAGAAGATAAAAGATCAAATAAGGGTTCATTCAAATTATGATTCGAAATGGAATCAAAGATTTATGCGAAATCCCCGGTATTTTCGATCGCTACAAGATCAACAATGCCATAATCTTGGGCTTCTGTTGCTGACATAAAAACATCCCTTTCCATGTCTTCGGATACAACCCATAAAGGATTGCCCGTTCTTTGTACATAAACCCTTGTGAGGGTTTCGCGGAGTTTCAGTAGTTCTTCCGCTTCCAGGATAAATTCTCCTGTGGGTGCCTCATAAAAAGAACTAGCAGGTTGATGGATCATAACCCTGATGATATAACATAATGAACGATTCCTCTATCTCGCATGATTGGGCGAAGGGAAGGGATAAAGAATAACAAGCAGGGAGAAAAAGATAGAATTGAACAACCGTACAGGCATCTTTTGTGCATACGGCTCTGTAATGGAATTTTTTTTTTCTCTTTTTTCATCGAAGAAAGAGACAAGTCGAATCTATCAGACCCAGATCGTTGAATGATCCATTTACCATCCTTCCTTTCGGAGTAATCAAAAAATACTATGATGGTTCCGTTGCTTTATATATTTATCTCGTCTGTGATTCAGCAATCCCAAAGTTTCTTTCTGATCCGATCAAATAAAAATAAGTAAAAAATGATCTTTTTTTTTTTATTTTCACACTCTTTCATAACATAAATATTGGAAAGAGACTTCTGATGTGGAAGCAAAAAGGTTTGTGACGCTGAAATGGACCCCGATACATAAGATCAAGTCGGAAATAACCTTTCTTTCATACTACTATCTCGATACATAATCTCATATTATGAAAAAATAATAATAGTTTGCTCATATCGAACTTGAAATGCCATGCTATTATTACTTAATATTATTATTATTTTATTCATATTCCATATGACGAAGGCATAGTCTTTTTTTCTCTCAAATAAAAAAACTCATTGGCGCCAAGCGTGAGGGAATGCTAGACGTTTGGTAATTTCTCCTCCAACCAGGATGAAAGATCCCATTGAAGCGGCTAATCCCATGCATATTGTATGCACATCTGGTGGCACAAATTGCATAGTATCATAAATAGCTATTCCTGGGATTACCCATCCGCCGGGAGAATTTATAAACAAATACAGATCCCTGGTATCATCCTCTATACTGAGATATACCATGAGACCAACAAGTTGATTCGAGATCTCGCTATCAACTTCTTGGCCTAAAAAAAGTAATCTTTCTCGATGAAGTCGGTTGATTAGGACAAAATTCTATTCCTTAGGAACCGTACACGCACCTTTGGGTGCATACGGTTCAAAAAATCAAAATTGAGAAAATCAAAAAAAAAAAAAAGAAATTGTCGATTCCAGCCCTATTTCTTTTTTCGTAGCGGGCTTTTTCTTCCATTTTTTAAGAAACATGAGTTTTGACTTGCTTCCCTATAAAATCAAAAAAGAATTCACTGAACTTATCGAGCTAACCCCTCATTGATGTATTGTTTCATCGAGATCTAAATCACGATGTAATTTTCTTGTTCCCGAATGGGCCTCTTCCACTCTTTTAGGTTTATGCTCTACTCCGGGTAAAGATCCGCCCGAATTCGATTTGCACATATAGGACAAATGATCCCAGTACCACTTCTTTTTGCTATGACTTCTTTTTTTTTTTTTTCAATTTGTTTCATTTTCATGCCTTCCACAAAATATTCGATGTATTCATCATCATCATATTATTCCATTAATTGGCAATTTGAGATCACTCATATGGTATAAAGGAATCATTTCTGATAGGGTGGTAATCATACATGGATTACCTTGGTATTTTCTGAACGGAGCCTGTATACTTCATTTTATTGGTCCAAGCCAACCATAAATTCTTTTAATTGAGAATATTGATCCTCCAACCAAATAAATTGATCTAATTGCACTTCACGCTTCGAATTATTGATGGTTCAATCAATCTTTCTTGGGCGAAACAGAGGATATCTCGATCGGGGGAGAGAACGGGGAAATCCCATATGACCCAATATGTCTGACAAGTCACACTATACGTCAACCCAAACTGCATCTTCCTCTCCAGGACTCCGAAAAGGTACTTTTGGAACACCAATGGGCATTAAATGAAAGAAAATTTAAGTATTCTATTTCACTTTGATGTGGAAACGTAACAAACAATGGTTTATTGTCTTCATAATATTGTCGTTTATCGTATTTTATCGATAGATTGGAAGATTCATAGAGGAAGACGGAATAAAGGAAAATTCTTACGAACGGATCGTTCGAATGAGAAACAAGTATCTATACATTCGCTCACAAAAAATAGGATTAATCCCCCCATTGCGTATTGGTACTTATTGGGTATAGAATAGATCTGCTTCTCTTTGTTCCCACGAACAGAATTGTTCAATTATTACTAACGGAACAGAATAAATATTAACCCTTGTTTCGAGATAATCCAATGAAAGGGTGAGGTCCATAGCATAGTTATTTCCAATGTGATAAAGTTACATAGTATCTATTTTTTCTTTGAGAAAGGGGTATTTCCATGGGTTTGCCTTGGTATCGTGTTCATACCGTCGTATTGAATGATCCCGGTCGGCTGCTTTCTGTCCATATAATGCATACAGCTCTAGTTTCCGGTTGGGCCGGTTCGATGGCTCTATACGAATTAGCAGTTTTTGATCCTTCTGACCCCGTTCTTGATCCAATGTGGAGACAGGGTATGTTCGTTATACCCTTCATGACTCGTTTAGGAATAAACAATTCATGGGGCGGTTGGAGTATTACAGGAGGAACTATAACGAATCCGGGTATTTGGAGTTACGAAGGTGTGGCCGGGGCACATATTGTGTTTTCTGGCTTGTGCTTCTTAGCAGCTATCTGGCATTGGGTGTATTGGGACCTAGAAATATTCTGTGATGAACGTACGGGAAAACCCTCTTTGGATTTGCCCAAGATTTTTGGAATTCATTTATTTCTCTCAGGGGTGGCTTGCTTTGGGTTTGGCGCATTTCATGTAACAGGCTTGTATGGTCCTGGAATATGGGTATCCGATCCTTATGGCCTAACCGGAAAAGTACAATCTGTAAATCCAGCGTGGGGTGCGGAAGGTTTTGATCCCTTTGTTCCGGGAGGAATAGCCTCTCATCATATTGCAGCAGGTACATTGGGTATATTAGCAGGTCTATTCCATCTTAGTGTCCGCCCACCCCAACGTCTATACAAAGGATTACGTATGGGCAATATTGAAACTGTCCTTTCCAGTAGTATCGCTGCTGTCTTTTTTGCAGCTTTCGTTGTTGCTGGAACTATGTGGTATGGTTCAGCAACTACCCCGATCGAATTATTTGGTCCCACTCGTTATCAGTGGGATCAGGGATACTTCCAGCAAGAAATATATCGAAGAGTTGGCGCCAGTCTAGCCGAAAATCTGAGTTTATCGGAAGCTTGGTCTAAAATTCCCGAAAAATTAGCTTTTTATGATTACATCGGTAATAATCCGGCGAAAGGTGGATTATTCCGGGCAGGCTCAATGGACAACGGGGATGGGATAGCTGTTGGATGGTTAGGACACCCTATCTTTAGAGATAAAGAAGGGCATGAACTTTTTGTACGCCGTATGCCTACTTTTTTTGAAACATTTCCAGTAGTTTTGGTGGACGGAGACGGAATTGTGAGAGCCGATGTTCCTTTTAGAAGGGCAGAATCGAAGTATAGTGTCGAACAAGTGGGTGTAACTGTTGAGTTCTATGGTGGCGAACTCAATGGAGTCAGCTATAGCGATCCTGCTACTGTGAAAAAATATGCTAGACGTGCCCAATTGGGTGAAATTTTTGAATTAGATCGTGCTACTTTGAAATCCGATGGTGTTTTTCGGAGCAGTCCAAGGGGTTGGTTCACTTTTGGACATGCTACGTTTGCTTTGCTCTTCTTTTTCGGACACATTTGGCATGGCGCTCGAACCTTGTTCAGAGATGTTTTTGCTGGGATTGACCCAGATTTGGATGCTCAAGTGGAATTTGGAGCATTCCAAAAACTTGGAGATCCAACTACAAGGAGACAGGTAGTCTGATACAACATTGCTCCGGTATCTTTCGCCTCTATATTTGATTTTTTTGATTTGACATAAGGTACCGTAGAAATATTGATTTGAATCATCGCCTTTCTTTGCTCTTGTCCTTTCTTTATCTGGGAAATAATCCTAAATGAACAGGTGTGGAAGCTATAATTGTAAACAACGATCGAATCTATGGAAGCATTGGTTTATACATTCCTCTTAGTCTCGACTTTAGGGATAATCTTTTTCGCTATATTTTTTCGAGAACCGCCTAAGGTCCCGACTAAAAAGATGAAATGATTTTTCATTATCTTAATTGAAGTAATGAGTCCCCCATATGGGGGACTCATTACTTCAATTAGTCTCCGTGTTCCTCGAATGGATCTCTTAGTTGTTGAGAGGGTTGCCCAAAAGCGGTATATAAGGCGTACCCTGTAAAGCTTACAAGTGAACCAGATATGGAGATGGCGACTAAGGTTGCTGTTTCCATTATTAGAGAATTTCAAGACCACGATGGATCTATGCTACGATAAAATCGTTTATTTACAACGGAATAGTATACAAAGTCAACAGATCTCAACCAATGCAATAGTATTTATGGCTACACAAACCGTTGAGGGTAGTGCTAGATCTGGGCCAAGACGAACTATTACAGGGGATTTATTGAAACCATTGAATTCAGAATATGGTAAAGTGGCTCCTGGGTGGGGAACCACCCCATTTATGGGTGTCGCAATGGCTCTATTTGCGATATTCCTATCTATTATTTTAGAGATTTATAATTCTTCCGTTTTACTGGATGGAATTTCAATGAATTAGGCTCATAAGAACCAGAAGCCCTAGCTTTTCAATCAAAAATGAATCACTTAGGACTCAGATTTATAGTCCATTCTGGTAGTTTGACCGTGGAATTCCGTTGTTTCGGTATTTCCGGAATATGAGTGTGCGACTTGTTATAATTGATCCTATTGATAGTACAGAGAATGGGTCTGTCATCTCGACAGAGATGGTTCTGCCTCGTCGGATATTCATCCTAGTATCTGGAGCACGGAATATATGGAATAGATCAAGAAATATTTGAACTATGATTCATACCTACTATTCAGACCTCGTGACTGGACTTCAAAAAATTTTCAAACAAAGAGGTATTTGATAAATTGAACGATTTTTCTTCCTTTAGAATCATGCTTATTTTGACCGAAGGACAAATCTTTCTCTGGATTTTTAGTCATTACATCTATGAATAAGTGATGATCAAATAGTTCTTACTCATAGAACCCTTGGTCTTAGTTTTTGGGTTTTATTGAATCATCGTGGTTCTAGTATGAATCTGAGGTTTCAATCGATTCATAGGGTCTCAACAAGAGAATTCCTATCAAAAAAAAATATAGTAAACAATAGTCAATCTGCATTACGCACAAACAAAAACAACAAATCAAATAACAAATAAATAGGGGAATAGAAGATTCAAGAGGCCTGTAACGATCAACATAAAGACAGATGAGCTAACTTGATATTTTGGCAGTCTCATCACAACAAAGAAGAGAGTTCGGATTTTGGTTCCTTCGTATCTTCAGAGACGATTGAATCAAGTGGATAAATAAGAAATTTCAAATTTTCTATTACATATCCATTGTAATCAGTATTTGGGTGTTTCTGCTTGAGCCGTACGAGATGAAATTCTCATATACGGTTCTCAGAGGGGGAGTCCCCTTGGTTTACCTATCTCAATAAAGTATATGATTGGTTCGAGGAGCGTCTCGAGATTCAGGCGATTGCAGATGATATAACTAGTAAATATGTTCCTCCTCATGTCAATATATTTTATTGTCTAGGAGGGATCACACTTACTTGTTTTTTAGTACAAGTAGCTACGGGTTTTGCTATGACTTTTTACTATCGTCCGACCGTTACGGAGGCTTTTGCCTCTGTTCAATACATAATGACTGAAGTCAACTTTGGTTGGTTAATCCGATCAGTTCATCGATGGTCAGCAAGTATGATGGTCCTAATGATGATCCTACACGTATTTCGTGTGTATCTCACGGGCGGATTTAAAAAACCTCGCGAATTGACTTGGGTTACGGGTGTGGTTCTGGCTGTATTGACTGCATCGTTTGGTGTAACTGGTTATTCCTTACCCCGGGACCAAATCGGTTATTGGGCAGTAAAAATCGTGACAGGCGTACCTGAAGCTATTCCCGTAATAGGATCACCTTTAGTAGAGTTATTGCGTGGAAGTGCTAGTGTGGGTCAATCTACTTTGACCCGTTTTTATAGTTTACACACTTTTGTATTACCTCTTCTTACTGCCGTATTTATGTTAATGCATTTTCCAATGATACGTAAGCAAGGTATTTCAGGTCCTTTATAGAGAAGACAGATCATAGATATTTGTAATCGATCATATATAATTTCGGGGAGGAACAATAGTGTTTTATTGCTACAAATATGGATTATTGAAAAGAATAAGACATCTTTTTGGATATTT